GTTTATGTAGCTTAATTAAAGTATGACACTGAAGATGTTAAGATAGATTTTTAAATATCTCAAAAACACAAAGGTTTGGTCCTAGCCTTATTATTAATTAGAATTATATTTACACATGCAAGTCTCAGCACCCCTGTGAAAATGCCCTTTTTTACCATTAAGTGAACAAGGAGCAGATATCAGGCACATCTAATGCCCACAACATCTTGCCAAGCCACACCTCTACAGGAATTCAGCAGTGATAAACATTGAACAATAAGCGTCAATAAGCTTGAATCAGTAATAATTTTAAGGGTTGGTAAATTTCGTGCCAGCCACCGCGGTTATACGAGAAGCCCAAATAAATAAAAACGGCCTAAAGCGTGGTTAAATAATATTAAAATTAATAGAAATAAAAATTAACTCAACTGTTGTACGTATTTGTTAAACGGATGCCCAAAACCGAAAGATATTCTAATAAACAAATTACTTGAATCCACGAAAGCTAAGAAACAAACTAGGATTAGATACCCTATTATGCTTAGCCTTAAACTTTGGAACCCCGCCTGAGTACTACGAGCCACAGCTTAAAACTCAAAGGACTTGGCGGTGCTCTACACCCCCCTAGAGGAGCCTGTTCTATAATTGATAATCCCCGCTAAACCTCACCACTTATTGCCAATACCGCCTATATACCGCCGTCGTCAGCCCACCATTTGAATGAATAATAGTAGGCATAATGATAAACATAAAAACGTCAGGTCAAGGTGTAGCGAATTAAGTGGAAAGAAATGGGCTACATTTTCTATATAGAAAAATACGAAAAATCTTATGAAAAAAAATTTAAAGGTGGATTTAGCAGTAAAAAGAAACATAGTGTTCTTTTTAAATAGGCCCTAGAGCGCGCACACACCGCCCGTCACCCTCCTTAAAAAAATTTAATAATATTTAATAAAAACAAAAGAAGAGGTAAGTCGTAACATGGTAAGTTTACCGGAAGGTGTACTTGGATTATCAAAATATAGCTAAAATATAGCATCTTGTTTACACCAAGAAGATACTTGTTAAATTCAAGTTATTTTGAGTAACAAATCTAGCCTAATTAACCATATATGTAAAACTTTTAAAACAACAAATAAAACATTTTACCATTTTAGTATAGGAGATAGAAAAATTTAATAACGCAATAGAAATAGTACTGTAAAGGAAAAATGAAATAGAAATTAAATAAAACATAAAAACAATAAAAAGCAAAGATTTAACCTTTTACCTTTTGCATCATGGTCTAGTTAGTTTAACCTAACACAAAGCACTTAAGTTAGATATCCCGAAACTAAGCGAGCTACTCCGAAGCAGCAAAACGAGCTAACCCTTCTCTGTGGCAAAAGAGTGGGATGACTCCCGAGTAGTGGTGATAAACCTATCGAGCCTAGTAATAGCTGGTACTTAATAAATGAACTTAAATTCAACTTAAAATATTTTTAAACAACTAAAGTAAAATATAGTATTTTAAAGCTAATTAATAGAGGTTCAGCTCTATTAATAAAGGACACAACCTAAAACAATGAATAATGATTATATTAACAAAAGAAATTAATTATGTGGGCTTAAAGGCAGCAATCATACAAAAAGCGTTAAAGCTTAATTTAATAAATCTTATTATAATAATAAAAAAATCTAAATTCATTAAAACTATTAAGTCTACCTATTTAAATAGGTGCGCTCATACTAGAATTAGTAATAAGAAATTATTCTCTTAGTGCAAGTGTAAATCAAAACGAATAATTCACTGATATTTAACGAACCTAATTGAAGGAAAAATAGCATTTTACAAGAAAACCCTATTAAATTTACCGTTAACCCAACACAGGTGCACACCAGAAAGATTAAAAATATAGGAAGGAACTCGGCAAATATGAACTTCGCCTGTTTACCAAAAACATCGCCTCTTGCAACCAAAGTATAAGAGGTCCTGCCTGCCCAGTGACATTAAGTTTAACGGCCGCGGTATTATGACCGTGCAAAGGTAGCGTAATCACTTGTCTTTTAAATAAAGACCAGTATGAATGGCAAGACGAAAGTTCAACTGTCTCCCTAAATTAATCAATGAAATTGATCTTCCCGTGCAGAAGCGGGAATAAAACTATAAGACGAGAAGACCCTATGGAGCTTTAAATATATGATCAACTGTATAATATAAAATTCAATAGATTAAGCATTAAATAAAACATTGTGATCAAAATTTTAGGTTGGGGCGACCACGGAGAAAAACAAAACCTCCGAGATGAAAAGAGTATCTTAATTTATGAACTACAGTTCTAATAAATAAAATATTTAACATAATTGATCCAATTTATTGATCAACGAACTAAGTTACCCTAGGGATAACAGCGCAATCCTTTCCAAGAGTCCCTATCGACGAATGGGTTTACGACCTCGATGTTGGATCAGGACACCCCAATGGTGCAGCCGCTATTAAAGGTTCGTTTGTTCAACGATTAAAGTCCTACGTGGATCTGAGTTCAGACCGGAGTAATCCAGGTCAGTTTCTATCTATAAAAAATTTTTTCTAGTACGAAAGGGCCGAAAAAATAGAGCCAATATAAAAACAAGCTCTACCTTATACTATTGAAAACAATTAAAATAGATTAAGGCAAATAAACAACCCCAAGATAAGGGTTAGTTAGAGTGGCAGAGTCTGGTAATTGCAAAAGATCTAAAATCTTTCACCCAGGGGTTCAACTCCCCTTTCTAATTATGAATAGTGTAATTTCTCTAATTATTAACCCATTTTTATATATTATTCCCGTATTACTAGCAGTAGCATTTTTAACCCTTGTGGAACGAAAAGTCTTAGGCTATATACCACTACAAAAAGGTCCTAATATTGTTGGACCTATAGGCATTCTTCAACCACTTGCTGATGGTTTAAAACTTTTTATTAAAGAACCAATTCGGCCCTCACCATCATCACAAATTTTATTTATATTAATACCTATTTTAGCTTTAACTTTATCACTTATTATTTGAATTCCACTTCCCATACCCCATAACTTATCCCATATTAATTTAGGTATTTTATTTATTCTTGCGCTTTCAAGTTTAGCCGTTTATTCTGTACTCGGCTCAGGGTGATCTTCAAATTCAAAATATGCCTTAATTGGAGCCCTTCGTGCAGTTGCACAAGCAATCTCGTATGAAGTCACACTAGGCTTAATTTTATTATGCCTAGTATTATTGACAGGAAGTTTTTCCCTAATAAATTTTAATATAACTCAGGAATTTGTATGATTAATTATACCAGCCTGACCAATAGCAGCAATATGATTTACCTCAACCCTAGCAGAAACAAACCGAGCACCATTTGACCTTACTGAAGGAGAATCAGAACTTGTATCAGGATTTAATGTAGAGTACGCAGGAGGCCCATTTGCCTTATTTTTTTTAGCTGAATACGCAAATATTTTAATAATAAATACCCTTTCAGCAATTTTATTTTTTGGTATAGCCTATAACCCTTATTACCCAGAAATTTATACACTAAATCTAATAATTAAAACAACTATTTTATCAATTCTTTTCTTATGAATTCGAGCATCATATCCACGATTTCGATATGATCAATTAATACATCTTATTTGAAAAAATTTTCTTCCAATTACAATTGCTATAACAATTTTTCATATTTCATTACCAATTTTTTCCAACGGTATTCCACCAATAGTCTAGGACATGTGCCCGAAAGTTAGGACTCACTTTGATAAAGTGAAATATAGGGGTTCAAACCCCCTCATTTCCTAAAAAAAAAGGGTTTGAACCTATTCTTAGGAGATCAAAACTCCTTGTGCATCCGTCTACACCCATTTCTTAGTAGAATAAGCTAAATAAGCTTTTGGGCCCATACCCCGAATATGTTGGTTAAAATCCTTCTTCCACTAATGAGCCCTTATGCATTATCAATCTTATTATCAAGTCTTTCCTTAGGAACTATAATTACATTTATAAGCAATCATTGATTTATAGCTTGAATAGGATTAGAAATTAATACACTTGCAATTATTCCATTAATAACTAAACTCCACCATCCTCGAGCAACTGAAGCGGCCATTAAATATTTTTTAATTCAAGCATTAGCATCAGCATTAATTCTATTTTCATCAACAATTAATGCATGATTCACTGGAGAATGAACAATTATAAATATTCAAACTCACCTACCCTCAATTATATTAACTATTGCACTATCCATAAAACTAGGTATTGCTCCATTCCACTTATGAATGCCAGATGTACTTCAAGGACTAAGCTTACTAACATGCTTAATTTTATCAACTTGACAAAAACTAGCCCCAATAACCCTACTAATTATAACACATCAACTTATAAACTCTAATATATTAATTATTATAGCCCTACTATCAACATTAATTGGTGGATGAGGCGGACTTAACCAAACACAATTACGAAAAATTATAGCTTATTCATCTATCGCACATATAGGGTGAATAATTTTAATTTTAACATTTTTACCACATTTAATAATAATAAACTTATTAATTTATTTAATTATGACCTTGTGTATATTTTTAATATTAATTAATCTTAATTCATTAAATATCAATAAATTAACTGTATCATGAATTAAAAATCCAATTTTAACATCAATAATAATAATTACACTTATATCCTTGGGTGGACTCCCCCCAACTTCAGGCTTTATCCCAAAATGAATTATTCTTCAAGAAATTACTAAACAAGGCTTAATAACCATGGCTTCATTAATAGCACTCTCAGCTTTATTAAGCCTATTTTTTTACCTCCGACTTTCTTATGCTGTGTCTTTAACCTCCTCACCAAATGTACCTAATTCTAAACTTTATTGGCGATTTAAAAACTTTACACTCAATCCTTTACCAATAGCAGCAGTTTTATCAATTATACTTCTTCCAATTACTCCTTTAATAATTAATTTATTTATATAAAGGACTTAGGCTAATTAGACCAAAGGCCTTCAAAGCCTTTAGCAGAAGTTAAAATCTTCTAGACCTTGATTAAGACCTGCAGGACTCTACCCTACATTATCTGAATGCAACCCAGATGCTTTAATTAAGCCAAGACCTTTCTAGATTAGAAGGCTTTTATCCTACGACCTTTTAGTTAACAGCTAAACGCTCAATCCAGCGAGCTTTAATCTACTTCTCCCGCGTGTCGGGGCGAGGAACGCGGGAGAAGTCCCGGGAAAACTTAATTTACTCTACAAAATTTGCAATTTTATGTGCTTTTACACTACAGAACTTGATAAAAAAAGGACTTTAACCTTTATTAAAGGGGTTACAACCCTCCGCCTAATTCGGCCATCTTACCTGTGATAATCACTCGATGACTATTCTCAACTAATCATAAAGATATTGGCACTCTATATTTAGTATTTGGTGCTTGGGCCGGAATGGTGGGCACTGCCCTAAGCCTACTGATCCGAGCTGAATTAAGTCAGCCCGGGACACTCCTTGGAGATGACCAGATTTATAATGTAATCGTAACTGCTCATGCATTCGTAATAATTTTCTTTATAGTAATGCCTGTAATAATTGGCGGATTTGGAAATTGATTAGTTCCATTAATAATTGGGGCCCCAGATATAGCATTCCCACGAATAAATAATATAAGTTTTTGACTTTTACCTCCTTCATTTTTACTACTTTTAGCATCATCCGGAGTTGAAGCAGGGGCAGGAACAGGCTGAACCGTATACCCCCCATTAGCCGGCAACCTCGCACATGCTGGAGCTTCAGTTGATTTAACAATTTTTTCACTACACCTAGCAGGAATTTCATCAATTTTAGGAGCAATTAATTTTATTACTACTTCTATTAATATAAAACCTCCATCTGTATCACAATATCAGACACCACTTTTTGTATGATCTGTGTTGATTACTGCTATTCTCCTTTTATTATCATTACCAGTTCTTGCTGCAGGAATTACAATGCTTTTAACAGATCGAAACCTAAACACAACATTTTTTGATCCCGCTGGTGGAGGAGACCCAGTTCTTTACCAACATTTGTTCTGGTTCTTTGGTCACCCGGAAGTCTACATTCTTATTCTCCCCGGGTTTGGAATGATTTCTCATATTGTTACATATTATTCAGCAAAAAAAGAACCTTTTGGATATATAGGAATAGTATGAGCTATAATATCAATCGGGTTATTAGGATTTATTGTTTGAGCCCATCATATATTTACAGTAGATTTAAATGTAGATACACGAGCTTATTTCACGTCCGCCACAATAATTATTGCCATCCCCACTGGGGTAAAAGTATTTAGCTGATTAGCGACAATACATGGCGGGTCTATTAAATGAGATGCTGCAATATTATGGGCCCTTGGGTTTATTTTTTTATTTACTGTGGGGGGATTAACTGGAATTATTCTTGCCAACTCCTCATTAGATATTGTTTTACATGATACTTATTATGTAGTAGCACACTTTCATTATGTATTATCTATAGGGGCTGTATTTGCCATTATAGGTGGATTTGTCCATTGATTCCCATTATTTTCAGGATACACTTTACACTCCACCTGATCAAAAATCCATTTTGGGGTAATATTTATTGGAGTAAATTTAACCTTCTTTCCTCAACATTTTTTAGGCTTAGCTGGCATACCCCGACGCTACTCTGATTATCCAGACGCTTATACATTATGAAATACAGTTTCATCCATTGGATCATTAATTTCTCTTGTTGCAGTTATCATAATAATGTTTATTATCTGGGAAGCATTWTCATCAAAGCGTGAAGTATTAGCAACTGAATTAAACTCTACAAATATTGAATGACTTCATGGATGTCCCCCACCCTACCACACATTTGAAGAACCTTCATATGTTCAAGCTCGGATTTATTAACAAGAAAGGAGGGAATTGAACCCACGTGGGTTAATTTCAAGTTAACCACATAACCACTCTGTCACTTACTTATAAGATGTTAGTAAAATATTACAAAACCTTGTCATGGTTAAATTATAAGTTAAAATCTTATACATCTTCAATGGCACATTCATCACAACTAGGTTTTCAAGATGCAGCTTCCCCTATTATAGAAGAATTATTACATTTTCATGACCACGCATTAATAGCAGTTTTTTTAATTAGTACTTTAGTTTTATATATTATTACTATTATAATAACTACAAAATTAACCAACACCAATGCTATAGACGCCCAAGAAATTGAAATAGTGTGGACTATTATACCAGCAATTATTCTAATTGTAATTGCCCTCCCATCCCTACGAATTTTATATTTAATAGATGAAATTAATGACCCGCATCTTACAGTAAAAGCCATCGGACATCAATGATATTGAAGCTATGAATTTACAAATTATGAAGATCTAATATTTGATTCATATATAGTACCAACTCAAGACCTCTCACCTGGACATTTTCGTTTACTAGAAGTTGATAACCGTATAGTGGTACCAATAGAATCCCCTATCCGCATGCTTATTTCTGCAGAAGATGTATTGCACTCATGAGCAGTTCCATCTATAGGTATTAAAACCGATGCCATTCCAGGCCGACTAAATCAAACAACTTTTATTGCATCTCGCCCAGGGGTATATTACGGCCAATGCTCAGAAATCTGCGGTGCAAATCATAGTTTTATACCAATTGTTATTGAAGCAACTCCATTAAAATTCTTTCAAAACTGATCTTCATCTATATTAGAATCATTAAGAAGCTTTCAAACCAAGCAATAGCCTTTTAAGCTATAGATCGGTGATTTAACCCACCCTTAATGATATGCCACAATTAAATCCTGGGCCCTGATTTGCTATTTTTATTATATCATGAATTGTATTTTTACTAATTTTAACTTTTAAAGTTAATAATTTTAATAACCTTAATGAACCAACATCACACAATATTAAAAAAAATAAACCTGAATCTTGAAACTGACCATGAATCTAAGTTTTTTTGATCAATTTTTAAGCCCTATAATAATAGGTATCCCATTAGTAATAGTAGCTATAACACTTCCATGATTATTATTTCCAAGCCCAACTAACAAGTGATTAAATAACCGATTATCTACACTTCAAATTTGATCTTCACAAAAATTTACTAAACAATTAATATCCCCCTTAAATATTGGTGGATATAAATGGGCTATAATCTTAACATCATTAATAATATTCTTAATTACAGTTAACCTTTTAGGTCTACTTCCATATACATTTACCCCTACCACACAATTATCATTAAATCTCGGATTAGCAGTACCATTTTGGTTAGCAACAATTTTAATTGGTTTACGCAATCAACCTACAACTGCATTTGGACATCTGTTACCAGAAGGAACACCAACTTTATTAATCCCAATTCTTATTATTATCGAAACAATTAGCTTATTTATTCGACCTTTAGCACTTGGGGTTCGATTAACAGCTAACTTGACAGCAGGCCATCTATTAATTCAATTAATTGCAACCGCTACATTAGTGCTTCTCCCTATAATACCTATAGTATCAATTTTAACAATATTAGTTTTATTTTTACTAACCCTATTAGAAATTGCAGTCGCAATAATTCAAGCTTATGTATTTGTACTTCTTTTAAGTCTATATTTACAAGAAAACGTATAATGGCCCACCAATCACACGCCTACCACATAGTTGACCCCAGCCCTTGACCATTAACAGGAGCTATTGCCGCATTATTAATAACATCCGGCTTGGCAATATGATTTCATTTTGGATCTATAATTATTATGTCTTTAGGGTTAATTGTTATACTTATAACAATATTTCAATGATGACGAGATATTGTTCGAGAAGGAACATTTCAAGGACATCACACTATTCCAGTTCAAAAGGGATTACGATATGGTATAATTTTATTTATTACATCAGAAGTATTCTTTTTTCTTGGGTTCTTTTGGGCATTTTACAACTCAAGCTTAGCCCCAACACCAGAATTAGGAGAGTGTTGACCCCCCACTGGTATTATTCCACTTGACCCATTTGAAGTCCCCTTATTAAATACTGCAGTCTTATTAGCCTCAGGTGTTACAGTAACATGAGCCCATCATAGTATTATACAAGGCGACCGAAAAGAAGCAATTCAATCACTATTTTTTACCATTATTTTGGGTATATACTTTACCTTTCTTCAAGCAATAGAATATTATGAAGCCCCATTTACAATCGCTGATGGGGTTTACGGCTCAACATTTTTTGTAGCAACAGGATTTCACGGATTACATGTAATTATTGGATCGCTTTTCCTACTGGTATGTTTATTACGACAAATTAATTATCATTTTACATCCTATCATCATTTTGGATTTGAAGCCGCAGCATGATATTGACACTTTGTAGATGTGGTCTGATTATTCCTCTATGTTTCTATTTACTGATGAGGCTCATATCTTTTTAGTATAAAAATTACAAGTGACTTCCAATCATTTAACCCTAGTTAAAATCTAGGAATAGATAATGAATTTAATTATAATTATAATAATAATTTCAACAATACTATCGTTAGTACTAATTACTGTTAGCTTTTGATTACCATTAAATAACCCAGACTCAGAAAAATTATCACCTTACGAATGCGGATTTGACCCCTTAGGATCAGCACGCCTTCCATTCTCAATTCGATTCTTCTTAATCGCAATTCTATTCCTTCTATTTGACCTAGAGATCGCCCTCCTCTTACCAACACCATGAGCATCTCAACTATTTTTTCCAGAATATACGCTCACATGATCAACAATAATTCTTATCCTACTTTCGATTGGACTAGTATATGAATGAATCCAAGGCGGATTAGAATGAGCAGAATAAATATTTAATCTAAAAAAGATTACTAATTTCGACTTAGTGGATTTTGGTTAAATTCCAAAAATATTTTATGTCTCCAACATATATTACTTTTTTTACAACATTTTTACTGGGTATTATAGGATTAGCATTTCACCGAATCCATCTTTTATCTGCCTTATTATGTCTAGAAGGAATGATATTAGCATTATTTATTGCTTTATCATTTTGGTCCGCTCAATTTGAAATATTATCATACTTTTCTTTACCTATATTCATATTAACATTCTCAGCATGTGAAGCAAGCACAGGACTCGCATTAATAGTCGCCACTACACGAACTCATGGAAATGATCACCTAAAAAACCTTAATCTTCTACAATGTTAAAAATTCTTATCACAACCTTAATACTTCTACCAATAGCATGATTAACCCCTAAAAACCTATTATGATCATTAATAACAACTAATAGTTTAATTATTGCTATACTAAGCCTAATTATATTTAATTTACCATCCGAACATATAATTATAATTAATAAATATATGGGGTTAGATCCTCTCTCATCACCATTATTAATTTTAACATGCTGATTACTCCCTATAATGATTTTAGCAAGCCAAAATCACTTAAAAAATACCCCAGAAAATCGACAACGTACATACATCACCATAATAATTATTTTACAGACGTCCTTAATTTTAGCATTTACTGCTACAGAAATAATTATATTTTATATTACATTTGAAACCACCTTAATTCCCACACTAATCATTATTACCCGTTGGGGAAATCAAGCAGAACGATTGAACGCAGGGACATATTTTCTGTTTTATACATTAGCAGGCTCTTTACCATTACTAGTTGCACTTCTAACCTTACAAAATTCCTCAGGATCTTTATCTTTACTTTTACTTGAATTAATTAACCCTATGCAACTTATAATATATTCTGATAAAATTTGATGAGTAGCATGCTTACTGGCATTCATAGTAAAAATACCTCTCTACGGGGTACATCTATGACTTCCAAAAGCACATGTAGAAGCCCCAATTGCAGGGTCTATAATCTTAGCAGCTGTTTTATTAAAATTGGGCGGATATGGCATTTTACGAATCTCAATTATACTCACCCCCTTATCCAAAGAATTATCATATCCATTTATTATTCTAGCATTATGGGGGGTAATTATAACAAGTATAATTTGTATACGACAAACTGATTTAAAATCACTTATTGCATACTCTTCAGTAAGCCATATAGGACTAGTTATTGCAGCCGCATTAATTCAAACCCCATGAAGCCTCTCTGGGGCAATTATTTTAATAATTTCTCACGGATTAATTTCATCTGCATTATTCTGCCTAGCAAATATAAATTATGAACGAACACATAGCCGAACTCTTTTACTAATACGAGGCACACAAACAATATTACCACTTATAACAACTTGATGATTATTAGTTAACTTATCAAATATAGCCCTTCCCCCATCATTAAACCTATGAGGTGAATTAACAATTATAGTATCCTTATTTAATTGATCAAACTGAACTATTTTAATTACTGGAATCGGAACACTAATTACAGCTTCATACACACTATACATATTTTTAATAACACAACGAGGGCCTATACCAAACCACTTAAACTCAACAATACCTACATTCACACGAGAACATTTTCTCATGGCTATTCATATTATCCCTATAATATTATTTATTCTCAAACCAGAAATTATTTCTGGTATAATCTGTTTAAATAATTTAAATAAAGTACTAGATTGTGATTCTAGAAATAAGAGTTAAATTCTCTTTTTAAACCGAGAAGAGTCAAGAGACGCGGAAACTGCTAATTATCCACCCCTACGGTTAAAATCCGTAGTCTACTCACTTTTAAAGGATAATAGTAATCCATTGGTTTTAGGAACCAAAAACTCTTGGTGCAACCCCATGTAAAAGTTATGAATTCAGTATTAATTTTTAATTCATCCATAATATTATCATTATTTATCCTTATTCTTCCATTAATTTCACCATTAATAAAGACAACAAATTGACCAGTAATTTATATTAAGAATTCTGTAAAATTTGCATTTTTAACCAGCCTGGTTCCACTAATAATTTATATAGCCAATGGACTTGAATCTGTAGTTACTTCTTTTCATTGAATATCAATCTTTAATATAGAAATTTATTCTAGTTTTAAATTTGATCAATTTTCTATTATTTTTTTCCCTATTGCCATATTTGTAACATGATCAATTTTAGAATTCGCAACCTGATATATACACTTAGATAAAGATATTAACCGATTCTTTAAATATTTATTAATTTTTTTAATTGCAATAATAATCTTAGTAACCGCAAACAACTTATTCCAACTATTCATCGGTTGGGAGGGAGTAGGAATTATATCATTCTTATTAATTGGGTGATGACATGCTCGAACAGACGCAAATACCGCAGCAATACAAGCCGTTGTGTATAATCGAGTAGGCGATATTGGCTTAATTATTAGCATGGCTTGACTGGTAATTAATACTAACTCATGAGAAATTCAACAAATTTTTTTATTATATGATAATAATTCAATATTACCTTTATTAGGATTTATTTTAGCCGCTATAGGAAAATCCGCACAATTTGGCTTACACCCATGATTACCTGCTGCTATAGAAGGCCCAACCCCAGTCTCAGCTCTACTTCACTCAAGTACTATAGTTGTTGCTGGTATCTTTTTACTCATTCGATTTCAACCAATATTTGAAAATAATAAAATAGCATTATCTATTTGCCTCTCTCTCGGGGCCCTAACTACCTTATTTACAGCGGCTTGCGCACTTACTCAAAATGATATTAAAAAAATTGTAGCATTTTCAACTTCAAGCCAATTAGGATTAATAATAGTAACAATTGGACTGAATCAGCCGCAATTAGCATTTTTTCATATTTGTACCCATGCATTTTTTAAAGCAATACTATTTTTATGCTCCGGATCAATTATTCACAGCCTAAACGATGAACAAGACATTCGTAAAATGGGCGGATTACAAACTCTTTTACCAATAACCACATCTTGTTTAACTATTGGAAGTCTGGCACTCACAGGTACACCATTTCTTGCAGGATTTTTTTCTAAAGACGCAATTATTGAAGCAATAAACAACTCAAACTTAAACTCATTAGCATTAATTATAACACTAACAGCAACATCATTTACCGCAGTATATAGCTTTCGAATTATTTACTTCTCATCAATAAAATTCCCACGTCACCTACCATTTTCCCCAATTAATGAAAACAATTATTTAGTAATTAACCCTATTAAACGACTTGCTTGAGGCAGTATAATTTCAGGATTCTTTATTATCTTTAATATAATGCCAATAAAAACACAAATTTTAACAATACCATTTATTATAAAATTTTCAGCTCTCTTGGTATCATTACTAGGATTGTTAGTAGCCACTGATATTGCAAATATCACATCAAAAAATGTAATAAAAACAAAAATATTCTCATTTTTTAATCTACTAGCATTTTTCCCCATTATTATTCACCGGATTTCCCCAAAAACCAGCCTATTATGAGGACAAAATATTGCAACCCATATTACAGATATATTATGGTATGAAAAATCAGGACCAAAAGGATGATCAAACCAACAATTGCCAGCTATCAAAACCACCACAAACTTTCAAACAGGCTTAATTAAAATATATATAATACTTTTCCTAATTACCTCTGTATTAACAATTACTTTATTTATGTCTTACAGCACGTAAAGACCCCCGAGATAGACCTCGAGTAATCTCCAAAACCACAAACAATGTCAAAAGTAAAACCCACCCAGAAAATATTAAAAAATAGCCCCCATAAGAATATATAATCCCAATACCACCTCAGTCATAACCAACAGCACTAAATTCAGTATTATAATTTGTAAACAAAAATTCTAAACTTACATTGCAATTAAAAAAAATATATCCTAAAATAATTATTAAAAAATAAAATATAATATAAACAAATACTGATCAACTCCCCCATGCCTCAGGGTAAGGCTCAGCCGCTAAAGAAGCAGAGTACGCAAACACAACTAATATGCCCCCTAAATAAATTAAAAGTAAAACCAAGGATAAAAATGGTATTCCTAACTCAACCAACACTCAACACCCACAAACAGCCGCCAATACTAATCCTAAAGCAGCAAAATATGGTGATGGATTTGATGCTACTGCAACCAAACCTAACACCAAACCTAATATTCCTAAAAACCCTAAATACATCATTATTTTTACCCGGATTTTAACCTAGACCCTCGGCCTGAAAAGCCAATGTTGTATTCAACTATAAAAACCATAATGGCCCACCCAATTCGAAAAACTCACCCATTATTAAAAATCGTTAATGGATCATTTGTAGATTTACCTACCCCTTCAAACCTTTCATCACTATGGAACTTTGGTTCACTTTTAGGGGTCTGCTTAATTTCACAAATTATTACAGGATTATTTCTTGCTATATATTATACAGCCGACACATCTTCAGCCTTTTCATCAGTAGCACATATTTGCCGAGATGTAAATTATGGCTGATTAGTGCGTAATACTCACGCTAATGGAGCATCATTCTTTTTTATCTGCATTTATATACACATTGGACGAGGACTTTATTACGGCTCATATATATATAAAGAAACTTGAAATATTGGTATTATCCTCTTATTCCTGGTAATAGCCACTGCTTTTGTGGGGTATGTTCTTCCATGAGGCCAAATATCCTTCTGAGGGGCCACCGTAATTACTAATTTATTATCGGCAGTACCCTACATAGGAGATTCACTTGTTCAATGAATTTGAGGTGGGTTCTCTGTAGATAAGGCTACTCTTACTCGATTTTTTGCATTTCATTTTTTATTCCCATTTTTAATTGTAGGGGCGAGTATTATTCACCTCTTATTTCTTCATGAAACAGGCTCAAACAACCCAACAGGAATTACCTCAAATATAGACAAAGTTCCATTCCACCCATATTTTTCGTATAAAGATGCTATCGGATTTTTAATTATACTAATAGCACTAATTATTTTATCATTACTAGCCCCAAACCTACTAGGTGATCCTGATAATTTTACACCCGCCAACCCATTAGTTACACCCCCTCACATTCAACCAGAGTGATATTTTCTATTTGCGTACGCAATTCTTCGATCTATTCCTAACAAACTAGGCGGAGTTTTAGCACTACTTGCATCAATTATAATTTTAGTATTTATCCCTATATTTCACACATCAAAACAACGCAGCTTAACATTCCGCCCATTAACTCAGTCTTTATTTTGACTTCTAGTATCGAACACACTAATCTTAACTTGAATTGGGGGCCAACCTGTAGAACAACCATTTATTGAAATCGGACAAGCTGCATCCATCTTGTATTTTATACTGTTTATTGTTATTATACCTCTCTCAGGCTGCTGAGAAAATAAGTCACTAAAATGATACTCAGATAGCTTAACCAAAGCATCGGTCTTGTAAGCCGAAGATGAGAAATAATCCTCTCTCTGAGTACCCTATCCGGGCTCCACCACTTTCCCCGGGCTCCACCACAAAAACCTCCTCTCGCAAGCCAAAATATCGAACGTAGCTCAGGAACTCTACCAAATTTTTTTAAAAAAAAGTGTTCGAAAAAATCTTTCAAAAGGGGGGGATTTTCACCCCCGCCACTGGCCTCCAAAGCCAGAATTCTGGGACCTAAAATACCTCTTGTAGTAATTTTATCATCATCGAGTAACGCGGTGTACATATTATGTATATAGTACATTCATCTATTTGCCACATGGGAGTGTCTTTTATGCCCTCCTGATTTTTGATTTTACCTACAGGCGAGAAACCACCAACCTGACCCCCGAAGATACAATAACCAGATCTATGGACCTTGATAGTAGAGTGATGGTCTTTTAACTTGAACCGACATCTGGTTTGAATCTATGAACATTGATAGTAGAGTGATGGTCTTTTAACTTGAACCGACATCTGGTAAAATGGTTGACAGCAAGGTGCACTTGACCCGCAAAACTGAGTCTGCCCTCATCTGGAGTTTTTTTTTTTCTGTGAAGTCAATCCCCCATAAAGTCTTAAGTTGGGATTATTTAGTCTAAATCTGAACATACGGTGCTGTTAATAATATTACTAGGATAGATTGTATGTTATTTTATTCATGAATTTTAGACATATATTTTTTTACCTATTGAATTATCAATCTTCTGTTTAGCTTTTCCCCCCGGAGCTTGTTTATTTAAGATTCCAACTTTTGAACATGAGTTAAACTTTTATTTTAAGGTTAACCCCCCTACCCCCCACATTGATCTAATCAGTACTTTAATCTTTTTTTGGCCAACCCCCAAAGCAAAAAGAAATACTTGTGTACTTACGATACTGGAATAACAACATTTTTTTTTAATTACGAATGTTAAATAGAATAGGGAAAAATTTATTTTATAAAACTACTACCCATATAAAAATTTTTTATAGGGCTAATTATAGTGTGCATATACGGTAA